TGGGATGATGCCACAAAGGATTTTTATCCAAACATTAATTGGTCGTGTATTAGCCGATGATATATATATCGGCACACGATGTATTGCCACTATAAATCAAGACATTGGGATTGGACTTGTAAATCGATTCATAACCTTTCGAGCACAACCAATAGCTATTCGAACTCCTTTTACTTGTAGGAGTGCATCTTGGATCTGTCAATTATGTTATGGCCGGAGTCCGACTCATGGCGACCTGGTTGAATTGGGAGAAGCTGTAGGTATTATTGCAGGCCAATCGATTGGAGAGCCGGGTACTCAATTAACATTAAGAACTTTTCATACCGGTGGAGTCTTCACGGGGGGTACTGCAGAACATGTGCGAGCCCCTTCTAATGGAAAAATAAAATTCAATGAGGATTTGGTTCATCCGACACGTACACGCCATGGACATCCCGCGTTTCTATGTTCTATAAACTTGTATGTAACTATTGAGAGTGAAGATATTCGACATAATGTAAATATTCCATCCCAAAGTTTTCTTTTAGTTCAAAACGATCAATATGTAGAATCAGAACAAGTGATTGCTGAGATTCGTGCAGGAACATCCACTTTGAATTTTAAAGAGAAGGTTCGAAAACATATTTATTCTGACTCAGACGGAGAAATGCACTGGAGCACCAATGTGTATCATGCACCCGAATTTACATACGGTAATGTTCATCTATTACCAAAAACAAGTCATTTGTGGATATTATTAGGAGAGTCATGCAGATCCAGTCTAGTCTCACTTTCGCTCCACAAGGATCAAGATCAAATGAGTGCGCATTCTCCTTCTGTCAAGCGTTCTGTCAAGAGAGGATCTACTTCTAACCTCTCAGGAACGAATGATCAGTCGAGACAAAAATTCTTTACTTCGGATTTTTCGGGTAAAAAAGAAGATAGGATTCCTGATTATTCAGACCTTAGTCGAATTCTATGTACTGGTCGTTGTAATCTCATAGATCCGACCATTCTCTACCAGAATTCTGATTTATTCTCAAAGAGGCGAAGAAATAGATTCATCATTCCACTCCAATCGATTCAAAAGCGCGAGAACGAACTAATGCCCCCTTCAGGTATCTCGATTGAAATCCCCATCAATGGCATTTTCCGTAGAAATAGTATTCTTGCTTATTTCGACGATCCTCGATACAGAAGAAAGAGTTTGGGCATTTTAAAATATAGTATGCTAGAAATGCATTCAATCCTCAAAAAAGAGGATTTGATTGAGTATCGAGGAGGCAAGGAATTTAGGCCAAAATACCAAATGAAAGTAGATCGGTTTTTTTTCATTTCCGAGGAAGTGCATATCGTACCCGGATCGTCTTCCATAATGGTACGGAACAATAGTATCATTGGGGTAGATACACAAATTACTTTAAATATAAGAAGCCGAGTAGGCGGGTTGGTCCGAGTGGAGATAATAAAAGAAGGAATTGAACTTAAAATCTTTTCTGGAGATATCCATTTTCCTGGAAAGCCAGATAAGATATCCCGACATAGCGGCGTTTTGATACCACCAGGAACAGGAAAACAAAATTCCAAGGAATCCAAAAAATGGAAAAATGGGATCTATGTTCAACGGATCAGACTTAGCAAGAAAAAGTATTTTGTTTTGGTTCGGCCTGTCATCACATATGAAATAACGGACAGTATCACTTTTGCAACGCTTTTCCCCACGGATCTGTTGCAGGAAAGGGATAATGTGCAACTTCGACTTGTCAATTATATCTTTTATGGAAATGGTAAACTAATTCAATTAATTTCTGATACAAATATTCAATTAGTTCGGACTTGTTTAGTATTGAATTGGGACCAAGACAAAAAAAGTTCTTCTAGTCAAGAAGCCCGTGCTTCCTTTGTTGAAATAAAGGCAAATGGTTTGATTCGACATTTCCTAAGAATCGACTTGGTGCAATCCACTATTTCATATATCGGAAAAAGGAATGATCCATCGGGCTCAGGATTGCTCTTTGATAATGGATCACCTTGCACCAATATCAATCCGTTTTCTTCCATTTATTCCAAGGCAAGAATTCAACAACCCCTTAATCAAAATCAAAGAACTATTCATACATTATTGAATAGAAATACGGGATTCCAATCGTTAATAATTTTGTCATCATCCAATTGTTTTCGAATGGGTCCATTCAACCATGTAAAATATCACAATGTGATAAAAGAATCAATTAAAATTACAAAAGATCCTCTAATTCCAATTAAGAATTCGCTGGGTCCTTTAGGAACAGCCTTTCGAATTGCGAATGTTTATTCATTTTACCATTTACTAACTCATAATCAGATTTTGGTAAATAACTATTTGCAACTTGACAATTTAAAACAGGCTTTTCAAGTAATTAAATATTATTTAATGGATGAAAATGAGAAAATTTATAACCCCGATCCATGCAGTAACATTATTTTCAATTTGAATTGGTATTTTCTCCATCCCAATTATTGTCAAGAAACGTCTACAATA